CATCACTTAGACAGACCTCGGAAAGTAACGTAAGCAAGAGTGAAGAAATAGAATAAATATAAAAGAAAAACCGAAATTCCGAAATAAAAAGGGATTGAATTTTATTTGTACTGTGTCTGAAATGCATCCTGTCTATTCCTATCCTTCAACCCCTCTATACTTTTTTTAAGTTTTTTTTAAAACTTTTTTCTTTTTTTTTTGATATATATATATGAAGACTTAACACTCTTTTTGAGTGAGAGAAAGCACAATATGAACAAACAAGAAAGAAAAAAGAAAGAAAAAAAAAGGGAACATAATCCCACTTTAGTTCTTTACCATAACCATACATATATTTTTTACCCATCTCTAAAAATGGAGGTATATATCTATACGCTAGATGAATAAGTATGTATCATGCTCTTGACTATTAACGAATATATATCCTGATCTGTCTTAATTAATTTGTATGAATATCTATCCGATATATTATTCATGTGTCAGGAACCAGATTTGAACTGGTGACACGAGGATTTTCAGTCCTCTGCTCTACCAACTGAGCTATCCCGACCATTTCCCGTGCATCATCCTAGTAGAGTACTTGTATCTATGTCAATTAAAGGGACTAAATCTAAATAAAGTAAAGTATTAAATAAAATAAAGTATTAAAAAATTTTATCTAATAAATGTAAGGATAATGATATGGACTGTGAATGATTCAATAATAGAGATTATTTGCCCATATATGTTCATTTGTACAAGTATCGTATCTATCCAAATTGGGATAAGATCCAAAGATTTCTCTTCGGATCCATCATTTGTGAAAGAGTAGAGTGAATGAGAAAGAAAGATAGTGAATTTTGTTTGAACCACTGATGAAAAAAAAGAGGATAAATAGTTAGGAAGTAAAATGGACTTTTTTGTTGGGGATAGAGGGACTTGAACCCTCACGATTTCTAAAGTCGACGGATTTTCCTCTTACTATAAATTTCATTGTTGTCGGTATTGACATGTAGAACGGGACTCTCTCTTTATTCTCGTCCGATTAATCAGTTTTTCAAAAGATCTATCAAACTCTGGAATGAATGATTTGATCACTGAATATTCGATTCTTCCTTCAACTTCGATTGGAATGGATTCACAATAACTCTGAATTTTTTCTTTCATATATATATATTCGATAGATTCGGGTCGTGATTAATCGTTTGATATGTTAGTATGTATACGTACGTATTAGATATATAGGGCCGTCCTTTCTGTAATTTCGATAGAGGAATTCCAGCTACCAACACAACGTAGTCAACTCCATTCGTTAGAACAGCTTCCATTGAGTCTCTGCACCTATCCTTTTTTTATTCTAGTTTTATAAACCCTTGTTTTCTCAAAATAAAGATTTGGCTCAGGATTGCCCATTTTTAATTCCAGGGTTTCTCTGAATTTGGAAGTTACCACTTAGTAGGTTTCCATACTAAGGCTCAATCCAATCAAGTCCGTAGCGTCTACCAATTTCGCCATATCCCCTTTTGATTTGAGACCAAGATCCAGTTGGAATTCCACCCATCTCTTTCATTTATTTTGGAACCGTTGAATTCATTAGATAATGATTCCCATATCGAAAAAGTGTATGCTATTTGATTTTTTTGGCGATCCTCTATCAGTTTATTTCTATTGGATAAACCTTGTTTCAATCAGAAATGATTCTATCATTGATGTATCCGCAATTCAATATGGATAGATATATCCCATATATATATGTTTCTCCCTCCCTTTCTTTTTTACAGTGCGATTTGAAATACTGGAACGGTCGATATTCATTCTTCTTTTTTTTTTCGTCCTATCTCTTCCTTTTCCGAATGAAACCAGAAGAATGTCTCATTCTAATTTTGATTGTATCTTTATCCTTATCTTATCTTTTCTTAGGACCGATCCGCTCGCTATACGCTATAATTATTGCTATAACTGCTTTACTTTTTTACTTTAAGAAATAAAGAAATTTTATATTAAGAAATAATTAGATTTTTTATAATCATAGTTTATAATTTGAAATTATCATTAATATATATATATATATTCATTAACATATATATACATATTCATTAACATATATATACATATTAAAAAATATAAATATAATGTATAAATATATAAATAAAATGTATAAAATGCATAAAAAAAAAAATAGAATGTATAAATAATAATTAATGTAATTAATATGATAGAATGAAAATTCTACTAATTAGTCATATACTAATTAGTCATATATTTCTATTAGAAAAATATCTATTAGAAAAATATCTATTAGAAAAATAGAATTCTATTAATTCTATTTAGTCATATCTAGTTCTATATTATTAGTTATATTAGTTATAACTAATAATATAGATATAATGATATAGATATAACAATAGAACTATGAACTATATAGTTCATATTAAATTAATAGCTAATAGCCCTAAACTAAGATCCAGCAGTTTCCTGAATTCCTATACACTATTTCTATTTGTTATACTATTTCTATTTC